ATGGCTGTTCATGTTCCTTTATCTTTGGAGGCTCAAGCGGAGGCTCGTTTACTTATGTTTTCTCATATGAATCTCTTATCTCCAGCTATTGGAGATCCCATTTCTGTACCGACTCAAGATATGCTTATTGGACTCTATGTATTAACCAGCGGCACTCGTCGAGGTATTTGTGCAAACAGATATAATCCATGTAATCGAAAAAACTATAAAAATGAAAGAATTTATGAAACAAACTATAAGTATATGAAAGAACCTTTTTTTTGCAATTCCTATGATGCAATTGGAGCTTATCGGCAGAAAAGAATCAATTTAGATAGTCCTTTGTGGCTTCGGTGGCAATTAGACCAACGCGTTATTGCTTCAAGAGAAGTTCCTATCGAAGTTCACTATGAATCTTTTGGTAACTATCATGAGATTTATGCGCACTATCTAATAGTCAGAAGTGTAAAAAAAGAAACTTTTTGTATATATATTCGAACCACAGCTGGTCATATTTCTTTTTATCGCGAAATCGAGGAAGCTATACAAGGTTTTTCTCAAGCCTGTTCATATGATACCTAATAATATGGTATTAAAAAAAAAAGTAATTATAGGACACCCGTGTGAATTCGGACCTCTCCGATTCAACTCGGACCATAGTTCCTGACCTTAAATTCTCCGCAAATCAAGATCCAGAAAAGGAAGTTTTGCAATCATTGACTCAAACTCATTGTCGAATCCCATTCAGCAGAATATGGAGGTACTTATGGCGGAACGGGCCAATCTGGTATTTCACAATAAAGTGATAGATGGAACTGCTATTAAACGACTTATTAGCCGATTAATAGATCACTTCGGGATGGCATATACATCACACATCCTAGATCAAGTAAAGACTCTGGGTTTCCAGCAAGCCACTGCTACATCCATTTCATTAGGAATTGATGATCTTTTAACGATACCTTCTAAGGGCTGGCTTGTCCAAGATGCTGAACAACAAAGTTTGATTTTGGAAAAGCACCATCATTATGGGAATGTACATGCGGTAGAAAAATTACGCCAATCTATTGAGATATGGTATGCTACAAGTGAATATTTGCGACAAGAAATGAATCTTAATTTTAGGATGACGGACCCTTTCAATCCAGTCCATATGATGTCTTTTTCGGGAGCTAGGGGAAATGCATCTCAAGTACATCAATTAGTAGGTATGAGAGGATTAATGTCGGATCCCCAAGGACAAATGATTGATTTACCTATTCAAAGCAATTTACGCGAAGGACTGTCTTTAACAGAATATATTATTTCTTGCTACGGAGCCCGTAAAGGAGTTGTAGATACTGCGGTCCGCACATCAGATGCTGGATATCTTACGCGTCGACTTGTTGAAGTAGTTCAACATATTGTTGTACGTAGAACAGATTGTGGCACTATCCGAGGGATTTCTGTGAGTCCGAGAAATAAAAATCGAATGATGTCAGAAAGAATTTTTATCCAAACATTAATTGGTCGTGTCTTAGCAGACGATATATATATAGGTTCCCGATGTGTTGCCTTTCGAAATCAAGATCTTGGGATTGGACTTGTCAATCGATTCATAACCTTTGGAACACAATCAATATCTATTCGAACTCCCTTTACTTGTCGGAGTACATCTTGGATCTGTCGATTATGTTATGGTCGGAGTCCCACTCATGGTGACCTAGTTGAATTGGGGGAAGCTGTAGGTATTATTGCGGGTCAATCTATTGGCGAACCGGGGACTCAACTAACATTAAGAACTTTTCATACCGGCGGAGTATTTACAGGAGGTACTGCCGAACATGTACGAGCCCCTTATAATGGAAAAATCAAATTCAATGAGGATTTAGTTCATCCTACACGTACACGTCACGGGCATCCTGCTTTTCTATGTTATATAGACTTGTCCGTAATTATTGAGAGCGAAGATATTATACATAGCGTGACTATTCCACCAAAAAGTTTTCTTTTAGTTCAAAATGATCAATACGTGGAATCAGAACAAGTGATTGCTGAGATTCGCGAGGGAACATACACTTTTCATTTTAAAGAGAGGGTTAGAAAATATATTTATTCTGACTCAGAGGGCGAAATGCACTGGAGTACTGATGTATCCCATGCACCCGAATTTACATATAGTAATGTTCATCTCTTACCAAAAACAAGTCATTTATGGATATTATCGGGAAGTTCCTGTGAATCTAGTTTAATTCGTTTTTCGATCCACAAAGATCAAGATCAAATGAACATACCCTTTTTTTTCGTCAAAAGCAAAGCTATTTCTAGCCTCTCAGTGAATAATGATCAAGTGAGCCAAAAATTTTTCAGTTCGGATTTTTCTGATAAAAAAAAATCCGGGATTCCAAATTATTCAGAATTGAATGAAATCGTAGGTACTAGTCATTATAATTTCATATATTCTGCTATTTTTCATGAGAACTCGGATTTATTAGCAAAAAGGCGAAGAAATAGATTTCTTATTCCATTCCAATCGATTCAA